AATACATGAGGACCTAACTATTCTAAACAAGAGCAAACTTATTTGAAGAAAAGAAGGGGAAAACCACTAGGGCCCCTTCAATCAGAAGTTTTGAAAGGTTAATTGATTATTTGCATACACATGGATATCCAGAGGAGTACCAACCTGAGGAAATCCAAGAAAAGTATATGTTGTTGGACTGGATTGCATGTCAACTCCTTTACGAAAGACCCTTAAAGACAAAGCAGCTCTTCCTGTATGGAGAACCCAGCACACAGAAAACACTCCTCATTAGTTTTGTCGCCAAAGTACTCAATGTTTACTTTGTTAGTGCCAGAATCAATGACTTCAATGGTGCCGACAACCTACAGGATCTATGGGTATACGATGAGTTCCGACAACCAAACGAAAACTCCTACTCAGCCTATGATACTAGCATAGACCCCACCTTTGAGAGCACCTGGCTAAGAGTGCTCGATGGGCAGGAGTGCAGGCGTCATTCAAAGTATGAAAGAGTCTTCAAAAACACTCATAACGTGCCCATCATCTTCATATCAAACAACATACCTAAATGCCTAGAGAAAGATGGACCCTTTAGGCAAAGATTCATAAGGATGAGATTCCATACTAGGTTGGAGGAACTACGTGAAGAAAGGATTATCGCTACCCTATATGGATGTTTCGAAAGAAGGGCTGCCACGGATATAGTACTAAGGGCTACGAGGACAGAAAGATTTGTGTATGCGAAAGTCGCCTATAACAATGCTTCCCTCCAAACACGAAGGATAAAGCACTCATCATATGAACTACTGCAATTACTTCAACAACACTACATCTTGCAAACAAAGCAGAAGGAAAAGGCTCTCCTAATCTACCAGCCCTACAAGGAAGATGATGCTCAAGGCCTGCATACTATCGATATCAAAGTACCCGAGACACAGCTCGCCACCAGTAATCATCTAACCTTGTTAAAGTATGCTATTATACCCATAGAGAAGTCTAGCAGCACTACAGAGGAGCAGCTTACACTTATTCACATGTTTAACGACGAATTTGAAGGTGGTGCCTTTCACCTTAGAAGGAACCCAAAACCCAATGAACCATTTTAGTAAAGCAACCGGACAAAGAATGAAGAAATGCCTGTCTTCTTCAGCCACCCTATATGGTCTGGCCACTCATATTTGTGGGAAATCCTACTAAGAAAAAGCAGAAAAAAAGCGCATGCAAAGACGCTCGCGAAAACCAAAACAACACTATTCATAGAGTCAAACTAACTGTTCTCTCTAACGAAAGTCAATACGAGGAAGACCTGAGTGACGAAAACCTCGAACCAGAGACAGTCCAGAGTGCAAACCTACACTTGGGACCCTCTGGGCCACAGGGTAATGCTCTACGCCACTGGTCAACAAGTGATTGACTTGAAAAAGGGAAGGAAGGGGGAGGGGGATCCGCAAAAACAGCGCATCACGCGCAGCGCATCTGGGAAAAAAAGTCGCGGGATGAGCCGTTTTTTCGATGCTGTTGCGAAAGGAAAAGCATGAAAAAGGCGCATCACGCGCAACTCTGTATAATACCAGGATTAGAGTTGCGCGGACCCCTTTGTAGCTAAGCTCTGAAATTAGAAGTTCAGTTTGAAGTCCAGAAGTTAGAAGTTAGTTCGGTTTGAAGTTCAGAAGAAGTCATAAAGAAAAGAACATGGAAATTGGTCTGGTCGATTGGGACACTTGATCCCAATGTTTGACAAACACTCCGGATAACAAACGAAGTCACCTACACCCTTGCAATGCAAAAGCCCGGGGCACAAGCGCTTAAAGTATTGCTATCGCAAGAGGTCAGAGGCGCAGCAAGGATTCATTTCCGGCCTGCCCGACAGGTGGATAGCTTGTTATAATCGTTCGTCCCTCTCCGTCAGAGCACTTGCTGATCTCGCTTGTTATAATGCTTCTCTATGAAAACTTCACTGACGGTACTCAGTGGAGCACCCCGACAGTTCGTCTCGTTCCTTCCTCCACTCCTCGAAAAGTCTGACCAATAGAATTGACTGGATCAGTGAGGTCCTCGCGTCCCGGGTCTTTCAGCCCCAGTTTGCTAGCCTTGGTTCGCGAGTCATAGTTGTCCGATCAAGAACGAGTGCAGTGACTCAACGGCCAAAACACACTTCGATAGCACTCCAAGCATTTGAAGATGAGTCCGTACCGCACATCAAGATGACGCTCATATGCAGCACGTTTCACATTGTAAGGACGACAGGATCCTCGAAAACGGAAATCGAGACTAACCGTAGCGTACCCAGGTACTCAAGATGAAATTCCAACCATTTGGTTCAAAGGCTCTCGAAGAACTCGTCGTCTCCACCAGGTGGGCAGCAACCTATCTACCTTCGCTTTCGCGAACTTCGGCCCTACCCTACCTACAATGTAGTTCCAAACCTGACCAATTCTCCGCACTTCATTTGAGGGACGATAATCATTCGTCAGCGGCTCTTGGATAACCGCTGATAATGCGACTAAGGTAACCGAGATAACAAAGTAGATCTCGCCCAAAGGTGCCCTATTCTGAGGCCGGTCCCCGGGGTTGAAGCAACTGATCTATCTAAAGCATTAGAGTTCGATAGAGTGATCAGTGGTACTAGCTTGAAACAAGCCTATACAAGTCAGGTGTTCTTAAATGAAGAGTTTGCTCAGCTAAGCTGCTTTTGAAAGTGACATAGGAATAGGTAAATACAGTAGTTAGGTTACAGTCAGTTACTTGCTTGCTTTCCTAGGTCAGAGCTTGCCTTGCTTTCCTGTTACTTGCTTATAGGTCACATAGGTGACTTGCTTTCCTAGCTTCCATCCCTCCTTGACAGCCTTCCCTCCTTCCTGACTTGCTTGCCTGGTATCATAGCAAACACTCCTCTCCTGGTATCATAGGTCAAAACAGTATATAGGTAATGGCTAATAGGATTGATTATTAGACGCCGGGATCTGAGCGAGTCATATCCAATAGGCATTGATGCATGAATTTCTCTTGCCACGAGCTGGATTCGAACCAGCGCTTTCAAAATCATAGCGGTTTTGACCCTCCACCAAAGACGGATCGTGGTGGTAACCCAGTTCCCCACCAAGCAAGCGAGTACGTCTGGGGCTGTCTGTCTTCCTATCATAGGAACCCCTCTTTTTCTTTGACGACCACTTTTTAGAAGACAAATGAGATCAAAGACGCCATCATTGAGGCAAACAATGCAATAGCTTCGGTTAGAGCAAAGCCCAAGATGGCATACCCAAATGATTGTTTTGCCAATGATGGATTTCGGGCCACTGAATGGATCGAGGAGCTAAGAACGTTTCCAATACCAACAGCAGCTCCCGCTGAAGCAATTGTAGCGGCTCCGGCACCTATTAATTTAGCACCTTCTAACATCTTAATCTTAGTATGAAGAGGCCATCCTCTTTCTCGCGCATTTTTGCCTCCGTTCTTTCATTTAGCGGAGAGTTGATAATTGTGGCCCGGGAAAGGTTCTCTATCTTCCTTCTGGAGGAAGGTGAGACCACCACCACTATAGCGGCTGTTGACAGACCAGAGAGCGCCCTCTAGTCCGTTTTTTTCTTTCTCTCGCTCTTTTTTCTTTGTCATTTCACAGCACAGACAAAGAAGAGAGCTGGTTTTGGGCCGGAGGACCACTCACTCCCGCAGAAGCAATTGTAGCTGCTCCGGCATGGATGACTCACTCACTCAATTGGGAGAGGAGCGAGGCCCCCGAGGTTCTAACCCACCAACGAATAGAGAACGAGGGGACATGTGGTATGTTATGCCCGGCCATAGCAACATGGGAAAGAAGGCTTCCTTCCCTTCCCTCCCCTTTGAATTGATCAGCGGAAAAGCAAATCATTCATTCAACTAAAAGAAGAAAGGTAATGACATATTTGACGGAAGAAGATGACTGAATGAGTCAGAGCTCTTGTTGTGGGTCTCTCTCACTTTACCACCATCTGAAATGCGCGAGACTTCGATTGGTGGAAGCCAGTCCATGAAGATTCTCCCTTTTCTTACGTGCAATTCCCCTCTTTCGGTAAGCATCCACTATCTCCGAAAATGAACATTTATCAAAGCTTATATTGTGGTTTATACGTCGTTTGAAAGCAGCTTCAAGGATCCAACGAATAGCTAAGGTTTGTTGACGATCCCTGGCAACAATCCCAGGGACATCATAAGTTGTACCTGCGACTCCTACTTTTTCCACTTCGCATATGGGCTTGATATTCTCTACGGCGTCAACCATCAGTTTGATTACATCACGTTCCGTTCGAGCAGGGCGATGAAAAGTTTGATAAACTGACGCACGAACTCTCGTTCTTTTACCATCTTTCATGCGAAAGTTGACCAACTTCTTGATCAATTGTTTTTGCTCACCATCCAAGCCCCCCCTTATATAACTGCTGAGAATTTCCGAGCAATTGGAAGCCGCTGACGAGGCCGAGAAATTGATATTACGCGATCGTTCTTTTCCATCTTTTTTTGCAGCCAACTCCCCTTTTTCTTTCCAACAAAGACGAATGCATCAATAGTACGAGCGTGACCACGGCACTTCATCAATCAAAAGCAAAAGAAGAGCTCGCTCGGCGGATCAGAGCCATCACCCCATTACATACCTCTTTCATTGTAGGTATATTCTCGAAGAGGTTCCCAGATGAAAAAGCAAAAGATCATCCTTCTCTTTTGCTTTTTTCATCCAACAAAGCACTCGCACGCAAGTCAAAGCACTCTCTCACTCAAAGCACTCTATCGCTCAAAGCACTCGCAAGTCAAAGCACTCGCAATATACGCACGCGAGGCTTTGCATTAAGTTCAAGCGCTCGCAAGTCAAAGCACTCTATCGCGATGCTTTGCACAAAGCGCTCGCAAGTCAAAGCACTCTATCGCGATGCTTTGCACAAAGCGCTCGCAAGTCAAAGCACTCTATCGCGATGCTTTGCATTAAGTGAAAGCGCTCGCAAGTCAAAGCACTCGCACGCGATGCTTTGCATTAAGTTCAAGCGCTCGCAAGTCAGCACGCGATGCTTTGCATTAAGCGCTCGCAAGTCAGCACGCGATGCTTTGCATTAAGTTCAAGCGCTCGCAAGTCAAAGCACTCGCAATATACGCGATGCTTTGCATTAAGCGCTCGCAAGTCAGCACGCGATGCTTGACATTAAGCGCTCGCAAGTCAGCACGCGATGCTTTACACAAAGCGCTCGCAAGTCAAAGCACTCGCAATATACGCGATGCTTTGCATTAAGTTCAAGCGCTCGCAAGAGTGCTCGCGACGTTTCACTTTGCTCGTTGAGCTTTGCTCCCGACCCTTCCATCAATTGACGTGACGTGACGTGACGTTTCATCATCTCCTCCTTCCTATCGTATGCTTCTTTCTTTATACGTATGGACGCCCTCTAATTCACCTAAGTATAGGGCCGTAAATGCAAAGTTCAAGCTTGTGCCGGACCGGAGGCCCACTCGCTCCCGCAGAAGCAATTGTAGCTGCTCCGGCATGGATGACTCACTCATTTTCTTGCTTTCTTTCGTTTTTTTATCTATGATAAAAGAGAATGCATCTCTCCCGCCCCTCGCCCCGGCGCCTTTGTAGGCAACCGGGCCTCACTGCTTCCTTTTGATCTGCACTTTGACGAATGGAAGTCAAGTTACTCAAAACAAAACTCTACGTGAAGTCAAGCAAGCTGGGTGACAACTTTGCTGCACAATCCATTAGACTGCCATGAACGGTTCACACCAGGATAGACAACCGGGAATACTCGACAATCAAAGTACGCAACCCATTAGGGCGAACGTACGATGGGTTGTGCGAGAATGGCAGAATGGGGGTCAAAATCTGCCGGGACGTGGTAGCATTTCGCCCTACACTCGGATTACCATATTCAGTCAGGTCAATCACGAGGCCCAGAAGCATTCGGAGAGAAGACCTACTACCACTACTACTGCTACTACTCTTAGCGACCCCTCGACCCACATCCTGACCTTAAAGCAGCAAATCCTTAGAGTGAAGTGACCCATTGGCTATGGGGCACGAACGCTATAACACCAAGGAATGAAAACTCTCGTTAAAAAGCATGTGACGGTCAAGCAATTTCCGCGCTTACTTGACTTGCCCTCCTTCCCCATCCACCGCCCATGGTTTCAAAGCATTTCAATAAGACAACACAGGGGGTGGAGTGAGCCTAGAGTAGAGGAAGACCCCCTCTGAGATTCTCAACTCATACTGGGTGGGGAGAAGGGAAAGAAAGACATTCACCGAGGTTGAAAGAGCACAGGGAGCCGCTCCGCCAGTTGGTGTGGAGAGATGGGTCACTCTTGCGCATCTCGCGCTGTGGTGATTGGTAGAGGAGCCGAGCGTACGCTAGAATCAAGTGCCTAAGGGCTTCCACTAGGCAATCGGACCACTACATCGAATGAAAGAAACTGGTTTCACGCTGCGCTTTGCTAGTTAGAGTTCGGAAAGCAAACTGAGCTGCTTGAGTGCGCTGAGCCTTCTCATTCTGCTGTGCCAGGGGTGGTGCCCAAAGCAAGCGCGGTTAGACTGCTGCAATGTCTTTCGATAGCATGAAGGGTTTCCTTCCGCTAGGCAAGAGGACCACCCGATCACTAGGAAGAAGCAAGCCTATTCCCCTTTCAGTGCTCACGGCGCTCCTTTCGTCCCTTCCAACGCACGCACCATCGAAAGAGTCTTTCTTCATAAGAAGGACTACGTCCGCCACGGATCAAATCCCATACCACTTACTTTTTCCCTACAAGGGAAACAGTCAGTGGTATGGGATTTTCCCTGTATAAAGAGCGTTCCATGTTTTATGTAAAGGATCTAGTAGGTCGGTTCTGCCATCTTTTTTTCCATTTGGATTGCATAAAACAAAAAAAGAACAGTAGTGGCGAGCGAAGCAGCCCCGCGAGACTCCATCCTTATCCCCGCGAAGCCTTCCATGTTGGAGACTTCCCCCTGTCGTCGTATTAGTCATAGTAGTCGGCATGATGGGTTGAATGCCTCCTTGGTCGAAGAGCCGGCGCGGCGTATTGGTTTCGTACCTTTTTTCGGGATCAGGTGTCTGATACTGCTCGGCTGTTCATGCCTTCTTTTTCTTTCGTGGCCGAAAGAGAGAGGGGAGGCGGAGGGGAGTTTCGGGAACAAAGCCCCCTGCCAAGGCGGAAGCCCTATAGTCGAGTCTCTTTTCCCTATCGCAGCTATATCAACATAGCCAACTAACAAGTCTGACTCATCCGCTTGTCAATTCTTGGTGTAATACTCATCACTTGTCAATAATTAGTGTAAGAATTTCTCACTGATCAGGTGCGATCAGTCAAATCCGTGTAAGAATTGGGAATTCCTCTTCCAACTCGTCCCGGAATGGGCGTTATGGCAAAGAACAAGAAGAAAACCACGGAAGGAATTTGTCCAATAGTAACAAATGGTGCCTCCACAGGTTGACATCCGATCCAACCTAGTAGTAAGCGATCCGCCAAAAGCAACCAAAAGATTCCTTGGTGAATCGGGCGAAGACTTGAACTACGCACATACATACCTTTAACGAAAGGTAGAGCCAACAGAGATATAGAAACTGGTGCTATTGCGGCTACACCTCCCGCTTTATCAGGTATACTGCGAAGAATGGCATAGATCGGTAGGAAATACCATTCCGGCACAATATGAGGCGGGGTGGGCATCGGATTAGCAGGTATATAATTGTCGGGATGCCCCAAAACATTAGGAGCATAAAAAATCCAAATGGAAAAAAAGATGGCAGAAGCTACCCGACCTACTAGATCCTTTACATAAAAATAAGGGTAAGGAGCTATTTTATCCATCTCAGAATGTATACCCAATGGATTATTTGATCCATATTGATGCAATGCGGCCAGATGAAGAAGACTGGCGCCTACTAAAAGAAAGGGGAGTAAATGATGGAGACTAAAAAAACGATTTAAGGTGGCATTGTCCACGGAGAAACCACCCCAAAGCCAAGTCACTATGGTATCTCCTACTACAGGTATGGCGCTAGCTAAGCTTGTAATTACTGTAGCTCCCCAAAAGCTCATCTGACCCCAAGGTGGTACGTATCCTGTAGAAGCTGTCACAATCATTAATAGGAAGATGACAACTCCGAGACACCGAACAAATTCCCTAGGACTGCTATAACTCGCATGATATAGACCACGAAAAAGATGAAGGTGAACCACAATGAGAAACATACTTGCCCCATTAGCATGCATATAACGGAGCAACCAGCCCCCTTCCACATCTCTCATAACGTGTTCTACGCTGTTGAAAGCGTCATCCACATGAGGTGTGTAATGCATAGCTAAAAAAACGCCAGTCACTATCTGAATAACTAAACAAATACCTGCTAACGGACCGAACCCCCAAAAATAACTAAGATTGCTCGGGGTTGGATAATCTATCAAATGCTGGTTAAGTGTGGAGGATATAGGTTGTTTAAGAAGAGAGAATCGTTGCTTCCTTATAGTCATGTCTCTTTCCTATCGTTCAAACTCCTGTTCCCCCCCCCTCTGCTATTTTTGAATAAGATGCAAAGATATCGTCGCCTGAACCACGCGAAGGGAAGGCTTTTTGATTGATTCAGGGCGCTTCTTCATTCTCCCCACTTGCTTGCCTTGATGGAATTTGGCTTCGCTGCGCCAAACCCATTTTTCGTCTTTTGGCAGGCAGCGAGTCACCTGGGCTACGGATTGGGAGGTTGGTTGATTCTTGAAAGAACCTCAGGATCAAAAAGAAAAAAGGCCCTCGGGTCCCGACCAAAAAAGGCATAGGAAGCGGGGCGAGGGTCTTTCATTAAGGGGGGGAAGAGGGGTGGGGTTTGCTCTGGGGGGGCCACCTTGCGCAGCTTTGGAAAGGAGAGAATTTCTTCAATCTCCAACTCTGAAGAGCCATATGATATTGGCGTTGGTTCTACCAACGAAACGCAGAGGTTTTGGGTTCATTCGGAAGGTCCCAAAAAAGCAAAAATGACCACCTCCGAACTCCGGCGCTCCAACAGTTCTCCGCCTTACTCGCAAATAGTGGTCGATCCCTCGGGAGTGAGATTCGTCACTTGGAAGTGAACGCGGTGATATTCTATCTTGGAAAGAGTACTACCCCGTACGTAGTCGTAGTCTGGGGAGACAGGTGCGGTAGAGAGGTCCCCCACTTCGATTCCCGTCCCATTAGCATCTCCGATTCGAGAGAAGGGATTAGTCCTCAAGGTCTTTTCGGTCCTCCGCCGTTTTGCCGTGGACCTACTGACCGACCAGCTGCGGAGCTCACCCTTTTGTTCTATTGGTTTGGTGGTGGCTACCAAGACGATTTCTTTATGCCCATCAAAGAACCTCGAGATGCTAATCCACGAAAAACGATACGAGAAATGCGAAAGAACTGATATACGGAACGAGGGCGACCAGTGGAAATACATCGGTTTCTTACTCGTGCAAAGGCACTATTTCTTGGCAACTTGGACAACTTATAACGATGTTTGTCCCGCATATCACTAGGAAGATCGGGATCTTGACAAAAGGCTTTATAAAGCTTTCGTCTCAATTCATATTTAGTCGCAAGCAATCTACGTTTGTGATCTCGTATATTTCGCTTCTCCGACATCTATCTGACATCCCCCTCTTCCTTTTGAAAAAAGCCGCTCCACGGTGGTAAAGTCTCATCTTGTGTGTTGGCCGAAGTTACAATAGTAACATGGAACCCTCGAATATGCTCGAAGATCTCGAAATGGGAGAATTCGCAAAAAAAAGTTTCCATCGATAATTGAATGGGGTTTTCCCGTATTTCGACCGGAGAAGATAACAGAGACATTACTGTTGAGATTCTGACCGAAAAATTAGACTGAAAATGCCCTCGGAGAGTGCTTTGTCGTGCTAGGTCATTGACAGTTACTCTTTCTTTATCGGACCCCAAGAATGGATTGGATCGAAACGACTTTCCTGTCGAACTCCTTTGTGTCTGTACGAATCTCTGACCGCGCGAAATCTCCATAGCCAATTTTCCATTTTGGCTTCCGAAAGAAGAGGGTGCAAATGGCTTTGGAACAACTCTGATTTCACACGATCCAGGAACTTCCATAACGTTGGCGTGATTCGGTTTGAGCAACGGATCCTGACGTGATACATCTTCGTAATGAAAATGGAGTGGAAACATTCTTCTTATGGCGGCTTTTCCGGTTGAGATAGAATGAGCACTGTTCACTATCTGCTTCAAAAAGATAGTGGCGGAAGCCTTGACTTCTTTTTTGTTTAGACGGGAGCAAATGTGAATAAGTGTAAGCTGCTCCTCTGTAGTGCTGCTAGACTTCTCTATGGGTATAAGCGAGCGCTTTGTTCATAAACGTCGTTGATTGATGAGATGATTCTATCGTGACCACCCCTTTGGCGGTATTAGCAGCCCCGACCCACCTGGTGAGTGAAGCCGGTAATGACCCGTCACTTGATTCTCACCTCCGTTACCCTTCTATATTACTACACCGTCGGGCCTTGTACATTTACTATACGTTAACACTCGCTCAATTAGTCGAGAACTGGACTCGATCATCGCCCCGGGAAGAAAGGAAGAAGCAGCACCTTCCCTTCCATGCCCATCGCAAGGTACACCAGGGAAAGACGAAGTTCCGTTCCCAATAACTGCCGACGAAAGGACTGCATCTCGCCTCAAGCCTACTCTCTAACAGCTCTGCCTCACATTTCGCTATCCTCTCCTGAGCTCTGGCTAGCGCAGTGCTACTCCCTGGCTCTGCTATAGCCCGCTGCTCAATCTCTGACGCCTCTGCTAGCTCTCTCTGCAGTCTCTCAGTCTCCCGCTGAGATGTCTCTAGTGTCAGGGTGAACCGTCAGATCTCTGCATCTCTGTCTCTGATCACCTGATCTCGAGTCTGTATCTCCCCTCTAGCAGTCTCCAACTCGCTCCTGACTACTCCCAACTCACTGCTAGTGGTCTCTACTCCTAGCTGCATCTCGCTCTCCTCTGGTGATCTGGAGATCCGCTGACGCTGTCTCAAGCTCACTGATCGCAGCCGCTAGCCTCTTTTCGTCCTATCATGGCGGCCTGCATTCGGTTTTGGGAGTGTCGGTCAAGGTGGACTCTCAGAAGTCGAAGAGACCTAACCTGTCTATCGATTGTCTGACCACGATCGACTCCCGACGTCCGATCGGCGTCAGCGTTTCGTAAGCTTGCAATCACCTTTTCCTGCAATCCTTCGCGCCATCTAGGTCAGTATGGGAGAACACAAGATTGACAGTTTACCTCCTCAAGTTTGTGGACTCGGGTGTTGCATAGTCAATACCTCCTTCAAAAAGTCCAGAAGTTCCTCCTTTCTCTTGCTCCCGGATGCTAGGCCCTCCCCGGTCTGCTCTTCGAGCTCTGTGTAGCCCTGGTCCCACTCTGGCATATAGGGCTCCTCTGCCTCTCCAGCTCCTGCCTGGCATATAGGGCTCCTCTGGCCCTGCTAGCTCCTCCGGTCTCTCCCTCTCTATCTGTCGTTGGGCAGAAGGCCGATCTCGTCTTTGATTGGTCCTCATTTCCTCGGCAGCAGCGCGTCAAGACTCTCCTCTCTCACACTCTCTCCCCCACAGGCGACGGTGACCCGGATAGACTTTCCCTAACCAATCATCGTGTGCCGGGGTGGCGTGCCACACATCGCCGGAAAGCCCGTCATGCTCTCAAGCTCCAGTCTGCTGCCCACCTTTCTTCGGCCTTCCCCTCCATCTTCTTCTTCCATTTCGGCTTGTTTTGTCTTCCGGCCTCTTTTGCTGCAGGCCAAACTGCCTCCGCACCCTCTCGGGTCGATACTGCTCTTTCATGTTCTCATAGAAGTGCGGGGAGGGTGCTATCATATCCAGTATGTCTACCCCTCTCTCAAATCTTAGTCGGCTTTTTATGCACCTGCGAGCGCAGAAGATCTTGTGTTAAGCCATGGCTTGGGGTGAGAAGCGAACCAAAACATAGATACTGACTCGTCAACTGGTCAATCAGCTTCCTCAAAAGCTGACGGTCGCGCTCCTGTGTCCTAAGCAGCCTATTGTCCCATTTTAGCAGCCGCCTTTCTTACAGAACCTGGGAGGAGCAGGGATCCCTGTTTGCCTAGGGCGAAGTGTAGGAAACCCCGGCAAAGCCCACAGCTGCAAGATAGGAGCATAGGATGAGGATGCGCCCAAATGCATAGTTCAGGCAAGATAGAGAACAAATGGAAGCTAGTCTGCATTGCTTGACCTCGAGCTGTATGGTGCACCCGCATACATATAGAGGTGAGCTCGCCAATGACATGTGCAGAGAGACACCGGCTATAGATAGGCCACCACGGCCTCGCACCAAGCGTACTCCCTGATCCTGTCGTCATTCTGGACGAACTCCGCCAAGACCACATTCATCTTGTCCCCGCTGGTAGTAGGAAAGAGTACAGTGCCCATAGCGAATAGGATGAAAGCCGACGCCCTGGTGTCTACATCAAAGAAAATCCGCTCGTGGGCGAGGCGAAAGTCCTCCTCAGCCAGTAGTTCTCTGTCGGTCCGCCTGTCCCTTCCTTTGCTATCCCAATTCCTTGAAGAAGCCCTTTTTGTACCTCGCCCTATCCAAGAGCAAGGGCCTGTCTCCCATGGGCAGCTCTCAGATGTTGGCTGCATCCTGAGGTGGTTTGTAACAGGCCATTCCAATCGTCAAAGCACTCTATCGCAAGTCAAAGCACTCTATCACTCAAAGCACTCTATCGCAAGAGAGCTTTGCTCATTTGGGCTTTGCATTAAGTTCAAGCGCTCGCAAGTCAAAGCACTCGCACGCGATGCTTTGCATTAAGTTCAAGCGCTCGCAAGAGTGCTCGCGACGTTTCACTTTGCTCGCGACCCTTCTGTTTAGCTTTGCTCCCGACGTTGAGCTTTGCTCCCGAAGGTTGAGCTTTGCTCCCGACGTTGAGCTTTGCTCCCTTCTGTTGAGCTTTGCTCCCGACCCTTCTCATCAAGTTCCAGTCAGAAAGATTGTGAAATAGAACCAACCATCTGATTGGATTCGTTCTCAATAGCCATGAGATGAGAATCGGCGGGTGATCTTTTTGTCGACGGATGGATAGATGTACAGTAACAGTAGTACCCATTGAGTCAGTGTTAGGCTGCCCCCGCCCATCAAAAGAAGAGAAGAACAAGCAAGTGAGTGCTCCACTCCGAAAAAGAATGAACAGAAAGAACAGGCGGCATCTCTCGTCGCCTTTACGGACTTTTGCTTCTTTATTACTACATTACCGAAAAAGGAGAGCCTAACCTAGTTTAGGGATCGGCAAAGTCGGTCGATCAGGATCAAAGATGACTGCCTAGTGGCGCCCACTAGGATTGCTTATCAATAGAAAAGGAAATCGCTCTCCGCTCGTACGGACTTGACAGCTTCCGCGTACAAGGACCCGGGCGGAGACCAGAACATAGAACACATCACCATCAGTCTCCGGAGGGGTCATCCCCGTGGTAGGAAACACGTCCCAGTTCCGTACCTCCAATTACCCGACGTCACTCCACTCCTGACCCCGTACCCCAACCCATGAAACCCCTACCTACCCCAGAATCAAAGACAAATAGCGGCAAACAAATTGAAAGCCCGAATGCAAAAAACTATTAGAAGCGGATTACGTGACCTATCCTTGTCTAAGTAACCTGGCATACGCCCCAGCCCAGATCCGAACAGGACAACAACAATAAAAGGAGACAGGCGTCCTGTCTGTTCTGGCTGCTGAGCCGAGAATCCCTTTTTTGATCCGGACGGATTCCACTGCCAGAAAGATTGACTTTGAACACGTTGTTTCGTACGGTTCTGATACAGAACGGAAGATCAAAGGGCTTGACTTTCCTTCTTGACTCCTTTCGCAACGACTCAATTCCATTCCTTTTTTCTTCTTTGGCCCCGGGCCTCACCGGTGAACTCGAGGTAGCAGGTCTTCCTGTTCTTCTTTTAGAGGTTTCTTCTTCTTCATTCTGCGGAAATAGGTAGACGACCTTCTTAAGGGGAGTGAAGAGACTAACAACTTCCACTTTCAAGCAGGCAGTTAGCAGGCAACTGTCAATCGTCAGGCTGTTAGCATTCATACAAGCAAGCACGATTAAAATAACTAATATGGCATTGTCTTTCTATATCCAATATGGCATTGTCTTTCTATATCCATTCATACAAGCAAGCACGATTAAAAGAGAAGTGGCACTTCTCATTCACAAGCAAGTGAAAAGAGAAGTGGAACTCTTGGAACTACTGCTGCTTAAACTACCGGTGAAAGACGTTGGCTCGTTGGCTTCGTTGGCTCAGGCTGTTAGCAAATGCAATTCTTTCTCATTCACAAGCAAGTGAAAAGAGAAGTGGAACTCTTGGAACTACTGCTGCTTAAACGTTGGCTTCATTGGCTCCGGCGGTTAGTGGGGTAGAGTATATAATAGGTTTGCCGAGCCGAAGAGACCGGGAAGCGCAGGCAAGTACGACAGATAGACTTTCCGACAAAAGAGAGGTAATACTCAGATATTACTCCTAATAAAGAGCAACATGTACCAGTTGACCTGAAATGGTTGATTCTGCAAACAAATATGCCAACATAGTGATGGAGAGGATCATGCTGTAAAGGCCTAACCAAGAGAGAGAGACTGACCTACACACCGGACGTCAAAGATTGATCCCACGGCGAAGACGGCTCGGCTCTGACACCGCTCCCTTGCGCAAACCAAAACGGACTGACTTACCGGAACAATGGAAGGAGAGACTGACCAACTGACCGAAAGGAAAGAAATGGGATATCTTCTTTATGATAAATGCCTGTGAACAACGCATCGTTACTCACAGATAACAGCCGCTCTCGCGTTGTCCTCTCCCCGAGAGTAGCAAAGCTACCGTACCGCTACTAAGACATACGGTTAAGGTACTCACCTTTGGGAAGGAAGCAAGAAAGGAAGGATAGACTGACTGGAAGGAAGGCAAACTCAACTTCTCGCAGGAAGGGGCCTCTCCTTTCGCTCGCTCGCGGGGGCCACCAACACGCCTTCGGCACGAGTCGTGACGAAACAAGACGCACGCACAACAAAAGAAGGTTCCGTGTGTGAGGAAAAACATAGGGTGGGAGCAAAGTCGATGACCAATAGTTGGCGCCCCCTGAGAAACTCGCATTGCGTGAGAGGTTAAGGGGAAAGAATCCTAAATGGAGCTCTCCGCGCCTCAAGACCGTGAGAAATTGGGGCTAGGCTTTGCTGCCTGCTGGCTAGTATCGACTGTCAAGACCGCTGGGAGCAATTTGGTGGGGCGGGACTGACACACAGAAAAAAAATGAACTTCAAAACCGCTACGAAAGCGACGACTCCGGCCCTTTCCATCCATCTTTTGGTTACAATAGCTGTTTTGCGAGACCCAACGTCACGTCACGTCAATTGATGTCGGGAGCAAAGCTCAACCTTCGGGAGGGAGGGTCGCGAGCAAAGCTCAACGAGCAAAGTGAAACGTCGCGAGCACTCTTGCGAGCGCTTGAACTTAATGCAAAGCATCGCGATAGAGTGCTTTGACTTGCGTGCGAGTTCTTTTCACGCTTTGCGAGTGCGTGCTTTGTGCAAAGCACTCTCCTTTAAAGAGCGAGTGCTTTGACCCAGCTTTGCGAGTGCTTTGATCTTTCTTCTTCTACCTTTTCCTTCTGGGAATGGGCGGGCCTATCGTGCGGAATCTATGATTGCTCTTTTGGCTTGCCTGACTGTTAGTCAGAGTCCTTCCGGGCCTAGCCCCGGAAACTTGACCGACCCTTCGTCTATTCAAGAGAGGTCTTGACGATACCGTTCTTCCGAACTGCCGTCAGTGTATTCGAGTCAGTCCCGACGGTGGAGTTCGATTTCGCTTCGATATTCCATTTCTTTGCTTTTTTGTTGACTTTTTTTCGAGGAGGTCTTTCTATCAATAGAAAGGAATGAGTGTTCTGGGGATCTCTATAGAATTTGAGATCTATTGTAATGAAAGGAGAGAAAAACAAAGCAATGCCAACAGAGTCAATCCGCTGTTCATCGATAGACGAAAGGTGCAGTTGAAAGTGCATTTTCTCTTCCTCCCAGCTAACAGTGAGTCAGTCTTGTCCCTTTTGTTGGTAAGCTTTCAAGTCTTTCTTGTTCTCAACGCTTCTGATCTCTTCTTTTCTGACTTGACTCCGACTTTCGTTTAGCATGCGCGAAAAAGAAATCCGTTCCGCGCGTGTCTTTAAGAAGTCAAGCCGTTCTGTGCTCTTACTCCTCTGCCAAGGACGGACAGACGAACTACCTTGCCTCAGTGAGTCAGAGCGGAAGACTTGTCTCGCTCCAACAAACGGACGGGACCGTCAGAAAAAAGAGTGTAGCTCTGAATGTACGGTTCAGAGCGGAGCAGATCCGCCGGACGGCCAAGCGCCGAACATACCTTGCTAAAGTGAGTAGAAAAGAAGAGTATAGAGTTGGTTCTGCCAACGGTCAGACTTCTCCTTGAGGCGCTCGGAGAACTGCACTCTGACCTCTCGATCTCTGACCGACCTCCGGAAGGCATTCTGACGTTCTCACCGGAAGGATGATAGACTAACCTGACCTAACCAACCACAAGGAGGAAAAGCAGAAAAACCAACACTACGAGACCGGAACGACACCACACAGACTCTTTCGCTCTCGATACAGACAATGTTGTGTTGGTATGGTAGTGAAACTTCTATCGAGCTCCCCATTACTCATCTATAGGGCACGGTAACAACAACTGACCACTAATCGAGAGAATAGGCGCTGCCTTCTCCGCTTACAGCTTTGAACCTCCGCGGCTAGGAAAGCGGCTAGTTAAAGCAGCAAGTATTCAGGCTAGCAAGCAAAGCTACTCGCCCCTGCGGCGTGAGAAAGAAATGACGGGCAAGCTTCAGAGTCAACTAAAGGAAGGCGAGACCGGATTCGACTTTGATGCGCCGTCAAGTTCCATCTACTATGCTTGACTACAGGTTGTGCCCGGCTTATCCGCTTTCTGTCTGTCTTTTTAGATGCCCGGCTATCCCTAAGGAACAGCTCATTCAAGGCTCCACTAGCTAAAGGAAACTGCCCTTGCTGCTGCAATGGATATGCCATAAGGCCGTTTGCACCAGAGGTACCTGAAGAGTGCGCGTTAGCTGCTTGAAGGGGAGTGTAGAGAGGAAGCAAGATGAAGAACGTCACTCATTCGGGAGGAGCAAGTTGAGCGTCTTGATCTCCTTTTCAGAAGCCTATGTAGGCTTGCTCCGCACTTGCTCGCTCCGAAGAAGAGAAGGCTCGCTCCGAAGTGGAGAAGAGTCGTCACTCGCAGCTCGCCTTCCTTTAGTCTCGCTTCGCAGCTCGCTCCTACAACTTCGCTCGTAGGCAACACTCGCAGCTTGGTCCCTCTCTTTCGCGACACAGCGACAATGGGGAGGGATGGAGGAGATGAACATGTCGGGACAAAGGCAAAAATGGAAGCAAGCTACCAGCGCCTATCGGTGAGAACTAGGCTTGGCTTGGTTAGTAGTGCCCGCCCATTCTGTCTCGCCTTTTTTGGGCGGACGGGGACCGTCGAAGAAGTGCCTCGACGCGCCGCAGCCACTACTTTGACTCCTTTTATGCAATTATGAACTCAATGGAACTTTCTCGATTCCAATGCAACTTCTCCTTTTGGAGCTGACGTAACAAACTACGCGAGCCTCCCGACGAAGCCAACATAAATCCTATCCGAATGCAAAAAATAAAAGGCAGTTTCATTATGGTGGTATACCAGCCGCCTGTTCCGGAACTTCCAGTTCCAATCGGAGCATATGGATCCGTAAATGGATTTGTATGTATAGCTACTTCGGTCGTGCTCGTCGTTTCGGAAAAAAAGTATCTTCTTTCTGGGAACATGGTCAACCATAAATGATGATGTTCGCGATTCTTCATCCACCGATGCAGAAAATGATCCAGTTTTCCATTCCCATAGGAGGCCGGAAAGTGGATTGGCAACAGGTCGGCACGAAGTGATTCATCATGCTCAAACATGAGCCGATTTTGCGTTAAGGACGGTTTATAGATCATCAAATTCCCACAAATGGAATGAGAAGTGGGTCCATGTAAATGATCGAGACCTCGCAAACAACAACGCTCCAAACCCATATGGAGTTCGGAACCCAAAGGCAATCGTTGAGTGAACTGTATCTTCTTCGTGTTAGTTGACCTAAGCCGCACCATTACTGCTGGGGTGGGGCTCGGCCTCCGAACCGTACGTGGGACGAGTTTCTGCCTCATACAGCTCGGGCCGAAGACCGGGGGAAGTCAAGGAGAGATGGGGAGACCCAGCAGCTGCCAGTCGGGACGGACAGGAACCCCAACAATTCCAAAACCGACCCTATAGCGCCCTATAGTCGCGTTCCTTCTATGGTCCATGGAGGGCGGGCGGCTAATACCAACAAAATTGGGGCGTCTGACCAATCGGCCAGACCGCTCGTGCCCGCCCGTCCCTAAATGGAACTCTTTGGCCATTATGCTGCGCCCCGACCCGAGTCCCCACGTCCGCTTTTCTCCGCCCGCAACCCAAGAAGTTGGCTTTGCCAACAACATGAGGGCCGTCCCCTTCATTCTATGCTGACCCCGGCCCGGGCTGGCTTTTTGGGAAGCCCGTTCCCACCGCGCTCACGGCCCGGCTGGCCTGCCAGCGGTAGTGAGAATTCTCCCGTTCCCTGATCAAAGGGTTGGTTGGATGCGGGATCTACTCCACGAGGAGCGGTACGGACGTAGATGATATCATCACGACCTCTCTTTTCGTACCGCTAGGGATGCTTAACGCCACTTCGCCAACTGGCGTTACCTGCGCTTTCGTGTCTCTCCGTGTGGTCAGCACTGGGTGTTTCCGAGCAGCGAGGCTGACACCCATTCGCATTAGTTCATCCATTTTTCCTGACCCTTATGCACGAATGTGGGAATCAGCCATCTTCCTATCAAGGGGAAGGAGTCAACTGAGCATCTCAGCGGCGGGATTTCATACCCGGATCGAATCAGAGTTCACGCCGCCCGCCCTGAACAAATAGGAGGCGCGGGCCACAGGTCGCACATAAGCAGCCGCCGGGTCGCACGACAGAAGAACACCCAACAGAAAGATGCACACTCCTCCATGTTCAATAGGAAGATTCATAGGAGCTTTTTGGTAGTCGTCGTGACCAACTGCCACCCGAAGTCGGCTCGTTGGTAAGGCGAGAGCTTCAAGCCCGATTTCTGGTGGCACACCCCCCCCACAAGCACCACCCGACGAAGGGGTGACGGGGAAAGCTACAGGCCCAAAACCTTCGCCCCTTCTTTCGTCATGGGGGTGCCCTGGGCACCTCATCTTTGAATTTCGTCGTTGCTCATTCCCGTTAGGCCGAAGTGTTTGGCGTTTTCTTCTCCGCGCCCGCTCACGCTTCGCTGACCTATCGCGTGGTAAAAAGAAGAGGGTACGAAAGAATAGTAAACGGAGCACACCGCGGAAAGATTCTAAATAGGAACCCATGGATTCGAGAAGAAGGAAATGAAGAACGGGAACGAAACGAAATGCAGCGTTTCTAGCTCTAGTTTCGGATGAGCTTCTCCCCATGTTGTTGTCTGGTAATAGAATAGGGCGGCTTGCTCTGACCAACACTCCACTTTTTTCTCCGTCCATGGAGCGTATGAATTTCCTGGAATGTAGATAGACCAAAAAAGGGAATGAAGGGATAGGAATAGGAATTATCGTACCATTGGAAGAAGGGGCACCTGTGGGAACATCTCTACTGACGAACCATTTCAATAGTACGGGTGCTGCCGTGCCACGAGGCACGACCATGGAAGTAATGAAAAAGAAGAAGTTCTGTAGTTGGACCATCTGCTCTATCCGTTCGATTTTCGCTTCTCCAGAGAATGAAGATGAGACGCTCAAAATTCAAGTGTTCGCAACGCATACCGAACCCTAAAGGCCGACCCTTACCATTAATGACTAGTTCGAACGCCAGGAGCGGTCTGATCAAATAAGGTCAGGTTTTTCTCTTCTTTATCGCCAATGATGAAACCAAACCGAGCCCTTTTGTTGGCTCCAACTACTTATAGTGCGAAAAGAATGGATCCCAACATCCGAGCCCCCTCATTCTTTGAGTTTGAGTATTGGATCAAAGCACTCGCACGCAAGTCAAAGCACTCTATCACTCAAAGCACTCGCACTATAAGGCAAGAGAGCTTTGCACAAAGCGCTCGCAAGTCAAAGCACTCTATCGCGATGCTTTGCATTAAGTGAAAGCGCTCGCAAGTCAAAGCACTCGCACGCGATGCTTTGCATTAAGTGAAAGCGCTCGCAAGAGTGCTCGCGACGCTTTGCTCGTTTAGCTTTGCTCGCGACGTTTCACTTTGCTCGTTTAGCTTTGCTCCCGACGAATAACTGGGCAAAGCACAAAATCAAGCACTCGCTTTTCAGTGCTCATGACGTTGCAGGAAGTGGTCAGGGTTTCGAGTTCCAGAGGCGAATGTGGGAAAAAAATGGTTCCAATCATTGTTAATGCGCAAACAGCGGGATTCTTTGAAAGCAGCAGGGGACTTCCACAAGGGGATCCTCTTTCTCCATATCTCCTCATTATGGATCAGCTCTTAGAAGATCCTTGGGGATTGCGAGCCGACAAAAGAAGTGGAGGGGATGAAAACCAAACCAACCTCTTCTGCTGCACCAGTTACCCACCAACGATTTTTGGATTGCAGATGAGACCATCATCGTGGCTGATTCCTCCGTCGTGTCAGCATCTGATGCAGGAAGAAAAAGAAGAATCGAGAAGGGCCGTCAACCCAACCGGAAGCAGGCAGTTTCTCACGACTTTCTTTTTGGGGTGCATCGCAAAAAAGTGAAGATTATCCATCCACGGGCTTGATCTACCTATCCATCTATGACGAGGTCATGGAACTCTCTTTTTCTTTTGGCAAGGCGGTGCGTGCTATCTGCTCGGGAAGCGGCTAGGCGATAGCTACAGGAAAGCCGGTCATCCAAGCTGCAAGGGAGGGATGATTGGATAGGCCCTTCCGCCAGTTCCGTTAGCAAATGAAGGACTTTCTCGCTTTAGCGAAGAAACGCTCTGCAGGCCCTACGAAGCTGCTCCCGATCCGCCACAAGGGAAGGAGTATGATGGATAGGACAGGCATGGGAAGGGACACGAGTCAGAAGATAGGCAAAGATGGTCAAGTGATGGACCACGTCTATGATTGCTAGTCACTGCTGGGTCTGATGGTGAAAGCGAAGGGATTGGGTCTCATGAAGGCAAACAGCAGGTCATTGATCCAGTGCAGTTCGTCATTGGATTTGCTAAAGCCAGTCTGCCCATCGAGGCAAAGGAGCCAGGCTGACTAGGTTGGCCGTGGGGTTGGTTCCGTTTGAGCATCCCTTTTCTCCTTCCTTCCCTCACATCCCGTTGACGACCAGCTTTCTTTTCCGTCCCTCACATCTTTGCTAACTCCTGAACCGAACAGCTGGAATAGCTCGAATAGCGGAGGTTCTACTTCTATCTTCGAACAGGATCGACGCCGCTTCGGATAGCCCATGTCGTGTTGATACGCGGCAAGCTCTAGATGAATAGCAGTAGTGAAAGGACTGTCAGCAGTAGGGAAGGAAGTTGTCAATACAGTTATCTTCGTTAAGCGTTCCATCAAGGTTCGCCAAGGAAGGATCCGGTGCCCAAATCAGCCTTCCGGTCTTGGGTCTGTTGGTTGAGCTAATGCCTGTCGGGAAGGTATGGAATCGCATCTCTTGGTTCTTCAGGGTCTGTTGTTCCAGTTGGTTCCGTTGGTTCATGGATTGCCAAAGGAGTGAGTCTATGGAGTCAAGGGAGGCCAAGCGTGACGTCGATATAGCCATGCCATCCGTTCATGGCACTAGGCTTTCCAGTTCCGAAAGTGCAGTAGGTGGGTCAAGGGAGGCAATCAGCTAGGTTGGTCTCGCCATTCTGATAGCGCCTCACAAAATGAACATCACAAGACACGAACAAACACACGTCACGCTCAGGAAGCGGCGGTTCTCGGTCAGTTCCGTGGGTTTCGTGGGATTGGCATAGTCTGATTGGTCCGGTCGGTATGGAAGGGAGGGGCATTGTCTTGTGGATTGGATAGGTTGTCTGTTCTGTCAGCTAAGCTTGAAGGCAAGGGTATAGATCGGCTAGGCCAGAGAGACAGGCCGGTTCTCGTCACTCACATGATAGCGAAGCGCCACTTCCTAAATCAAGTCATTGAAGGACAAAGCGCTCGCAAGAGAGCTTTGCTCGCTGCTCGAAGGTTCCGAAATTGAGTGTTTTGACGCGGCAAGCATATCAAGCAAGCATCAAGCTCAAGCGCTCAAGCTCGTCAAGCGAGGAGTCAATGAGGAGCATATTGAAAGATCTTGATCTAAGGGAAAGCGGCCAGTTGGTTCGGGCTGTTAGTCAAGTCAGGTCCTACCCGGCAAGCCATCCAAGCGAGTTGGTCTGACGTCTGTGATGAAAAAAAAGGCCAGTAGCGCGGGACCTACTAGGTGGGCCCGCCGATTATTGATATGCTGACTTGACCTCTTTCTACGAGAAAGTCAGATAAAGATCTATCCGATCAGCCATTGCAGCTCAAGTCCCGAAGGCACAACCAATAAGCCTTTACTGATGGCTACGCTAAAGCTCTATATACGAGAGAGCTCTAGATGAATAGTGATCGGGTCATTCGTGTGTTGCAAGCCGATCGGCACAACCAAGATCTCTGTTTCTCGTCAAGCACGAGAGGTGGTATCTCGAACTTTCCTGCATGAGCAACTGCTCATGTACTAGTTCAGTAAGGCGTCCAGCATGAGCGTCCCGCAAAGCCCGTTGGATTGGATAGTCTCATTGGTCTGTTGGGTCGGAAGGTCTAACGCGAACGTGACGCGAATGTCAAGCGAAGGTGACGCGAACAAGCAAGGAAGGAGCAAGGTCAGACGGCCGATAGAGCGAAGGGTGCTTTTTTGAATCAATCTCTTTTCCCAACCCAAAAAGCACTCGCTTTTCAGTGCTCATGACGTCAAAGTGACGTTGGGGCAACTAGTTTTCACGTATATAAATGGAAAAGAAACGGTTTCGTAATGGATCAATACACAGGCTTCCAACTCATTCCAAAAGGATAAATCCCCTATCAATCAGAAAGATCCAAGGTTTGCTTCCCAAAAGGAAACAGGAAATTCAGGGCCTTTCAATCAATAAGAAAGAAGCTCCTCTCTTTCTGTTGGTCGACTTCGGAACCTTCATGGAAAAAAAAGCAAACAAAAAGAAGGGAGAAATGCAAATCCGGTTGGGCCAGTTCGTACTGCGTTTTGGTAAGGTAAGTGAACCCGTCGTTCGCAGGCTCCCTCCCGGGATGGAATGAATGAAGTGGACGGGGGGGGGCGGAAGTGACTTTGCTACTACGTAAATGGATAGACTCGCCCGGAAAGTGAAGTGGGACTCTGGCAGAAGTTCCGCTACATCCAGTAAGTTGCTCGCCCCGGATGGCGTTTGACGTGGGTCGAAGGAAACTGAAGCTTAATGCCCTTTTCCTCGGGGCCCTTTCCAAGTCCGTTGTTGACCAATATAGATGAATGCTGATCCCATAAGTGAAAGACAAAATGCCCCGCGGGTGGTGTTCCTTCGGCGCGTTTACCTCAAAAGTTGATCTCCAACGCTCCCTCCATTTGTGCCTTCCATTGGGAGATCGTTGGTCGAGCTCGCGAGCCTGTGATCAAAGCACTCGCAAAGCGAAGCAACGAGATTAGCAAAGCCCACAAAGCACTCGCAACTTTGAATGGCATTAGTGCAAAGCACACTCGCAAAGCTTTGGCTTTGCACAAAGCACGCACTCGCAAAGCGTGAAAAGCACTCTATCGCAAGTCAAAGCACTCGCACGCAAGTCAAAGCACTCTATCACTCAAAGCACTCTATCGCAAGAGAGCTTTGCTCATTTGGGCATTAAGTTCAAGCGCTCGCAAGTCAAAGCACTCTATCGCGATGCTTTGCATTAAGTTCAAGCGCTCGCAAGAGTGCTCGCGACGTTTCACTTTGCTCGTTGAGCTTTGCTCGCGACGTTGAGCTTTGCTCCCGACCCTTCCATCAATTGACGTGACGTGACGTGATGGCTCGCTTCGAAAAAAAAGTAGACGGAAGTTGACGTAGCGTCCGTTTCTAAGAAAGCTACCATAGCGCATCAACTGTATGGACGTTGTATCCTGCTCACAGTTACAGCTTGCATAGCACGCAGTAGGCTCGCTCCTACAACTTCGCTCGTAGGCTCGGTTGCTTGCTTGGGAGAGAGCATTTATGTAAATGCAACTTGTTGATAGGGTTCCAGAGATCCCGGTTTTCCACATTCATTCAAAGGTAACGATCGCAACCTAATGAATGGAACGAATTAGGAGAGATAAGGAGGTCGAGGGAGAGGAAATGCGACATTGATTGATCTCTTTATCTATCTAACTCTATGCGCTCGCTTATTCATTCCAGAGTGGAGGAGGCAACCTAATTGGGAGAGGGGAAATAGCTCAGTCGGTTAGAGTGCTGGTCTGTCACGCCAGAAGTCGCGGGTTCGAACCCCGTTTTCCCCGTGCCAGGCGGAAGAAGATTGCCAATATTCGTAGAGTTTCCAACCAACCCCAACCACGGTGCGCGGAAGGGCTTTTTGGCCGGTGGTTAGGCATCCATTGCGGAGTGTTGCTAGGTACCGTAGATCTTTCTTTCTCTCCATTTTAGCCTTCCAGAAAGACAAAAAAAACCACGGCCGCCCACCCAGGATTTCTCACAGTAGTGAGGACATTTTATGCCACGACTCCATATGGAAGGGCAGTTTTGTCGACGCTTCCTTGTCGAAGCCCTTGAATTTCTTTCTTTATCCGTACCATTCTGGACCACCATTATTGATTTGATCGTCAATCAAGAAATTGATAACGGCACGGAAGGAGGCAAAAGGGTTCCTTTACACGGAAACGAAGACCTTATGGAACCAAGCAAAAAGCCGTTAGCTTACTTACCTAAGAAAGTAGCACAAAGCCTAGCACCCTTTCATAGAGAGTGTTGCCTACGAGCGAAGTGGACTACGAAAGCTGCGAAGCGAGCTGCGACTCTGAGCC